TCATAAGATCATAAGAGAAAAGCAAGATTTCTTTCTTTTTTATTCGAATTTGACACAAGATGAAGGAAATCCCTATTTAGTTCGATTTCTAAGTTGAAAACTCTATTAAATATTTATGGAATTTTATTCATAAATAATATCATACATACTAATAAGAATTCATACTAATCAAAATGGATAATAATATTCCATCATAACTCTCATATCCTCCATAGTTATAGGGCAGTAAGACTCCAGGTTCTCACAAACAAAAAAAAGAGAATCATTATTTTCTCACTCCTCATTTTAGTGGTTAATCATCCTGGTACTTGTGATTAGATCCATATGCTTATTCTGATATGAAATGAAATATTCAAATGATTTTTCATCGAATGACTATTCATCTATTGTATTTTCATGGAAATAGGGACAAGAAGATAAGATTCTATGAAAAAATGGTGGTTCAATTCGACGTTGTCTAAAGGGAAATTCGAATACAGGCGTGGTCTAAGTAAATCAATCGCAAGGTTTGGTCCTCCTATTGAAAATACCGGTGTAAGCGAAGATCCGGTTAGAACTGATACAGATAAAAATATTCATAGTTGGAGTGAGAGTTCTAGTTACAGTAATGTTGATCCTTTAGTGGGTGTCAGGGACATTCGGAATTTGATCTCTGATGACACCTTTTTAGTTAGCGATAGTAATAGGGATATTTATTCTATCTATTTTGATATTCAAAATCAAATTTTTGAGATTGACAATAATCCCTCTTTCCTGAGTGAACTAGAGAGTTCTTTTTTTTATTATTGGAATTTTATTTCTCTTTGGAATACTCACATTAATAGTTGCATTGACTCTTATCTTCGTTCTCAAATCTGTATTGAGGCCCCCATTTTAAGTGGTAGTGACAATTCCTGCGAGAGCTACATTTATAGTTACATTTGGGGTGAAAGTGAAAATAGTAATGAGGGGGGCTGCTCCAATATAAGAACTTTCGAGAATACTATTGATTTCAATATAACAGAAAATGCAACGAATTCCGATTTCGATACAGATTTCGATACAGATTCCGATTTCGATACAGATTTCGATACAGATTTAGATCCTAATTACGATTTCGACCCTAATTCCGATACCGATTTCGATACCGATTCCGATACTCATTCCGATACCGATTCGGATACAGAAAATTCGACTCATTCCGATACTCATTCCGATACCAAGTCGACTCGAAAATTGAAATATAGGCATTTATGGGTTCAATGCGAACATTGTTATGGATTAAATTATAAAAAATTTTTTAAGTCCAAAATGAATATTTGTGAACAATGTGGAGCTCATTTGAAAATGCATAGTTCAGATCGAATCGACCTTTTGCTTGATCCAGACACTTGGGCTCCTATGAATGAAGGCCTGGTTTCTCTGGATCCTATTGAATTTCATTCGGAGGAAGACCCTTATAAAGATCGTATTGCTTCTTATCAAAGAGAGACAGGATTATCCGAAGCTGTTCAAACGGGCACAGGTCAACTAAACGGTATTCCCGTAGCAATTGGAATTATGGATTTTCAGTTTATGGGGGGTAGTATGGGATCCGTAGTCGGCGAGAGAATCACCCGTTTGATCGAGTATGCTACCAATCAATTTTTACCTCTTATTCTAGTGTGTGCTTCCGGAGGGGCACGTATGCAAGAAGGGAGTTTGAGCTTGATGCAAATGGCTAAAATATCTTCTGCTTTATATGATTATCAATCAAATAAAAAGTTATTCTATGTATCTATCCTTACATCTCCCACGACGGGTGGTGTGACGGCTAGCTTTGGGATGTTGGGGGATATCATTATTGCAGAACCTGATGCCTACATCGCATTCGCAGGTAAAAGAGTAATTGAACAAACATTGAATATTGAAGTACCTGAAGGTTCACAAACGGCTGAATATTTATTCGATAAGGGCTTATTCGATCCAATTGTACCACGCAATCCTTTAAAGGGTGTTTTGAGTGAGTTATTGAATTTTCACGGTTTTGTTCCTTTGAATTTGCAAGTAATGAATATTCATAATTAATATTTATTTCGGTAGAGCCCTAAATGAAATTTGTTTATTTGTAGTGAAGAAATAGTGAGTTTATCTGAATCAAAGTAAAAGAATTTGTCAATTGTAGAAGGAATCGTGCGGACAATTTTTTTTATATCAAGATTCCTGATTACTAATCAGGAACCCCCTATGAACAAGACGAAAAAAAAAAGCATCCTTATGCAATGCGCAGCGCAATTCCAATTAGTCAAATAAATTTTATTTTTCCTTCTTGTATAGAAAAGAAAGAGTATCTTTCTACTATATCTCCCGAGAAATCTTTAGTTTGACTAAGAATCCACGTTGTTGAATCGAATCCTAATGAATCTTTCGGGAATTTGTTTCTAAGAAATAGAAAATCAAAACGGAAATAAAAATGAGAATTCAAATTTAACGACAAGAATGGATTATCATAGATCTATTTTTGTATTTCATGTAGAAAGATGAAGATGAATAAGTCTCATTTATTAAATTATACACTCCTTGCACTTATTTATTATATATACTCACTTAGATATACTTAGTATAATTATATACGAATTATAATTATTATAAGATATCTTTATAACAATAACAGGTACAAATATTCCATCGAGGTACCCCATTCTATGACAGACTTCCCCTCTATTTTTGTGCCTTTAGTGGGCCTAGTATTTCCGGCAATTGCAATGGCTTCTTTATCTCTTCATGTTGAAAACAACAAGATTGTTTAGATCCAATGGGTCCGAACCTGATCTATTCTTTTCAATTAAGAAAGACTTCGATATAGATAATACAGATATCTCTTTAATATAGTAGGGTAATGCGGCTTCTTGCGAACAGAAATGAAGGATTTCTTTTGTATGGCTAAATATATGATATGGATAAATGAGTTATGGCTATTTTCATCGGAATCGGGACGGATAGCTGAAATAGAAAGTCAATCTATCTATATGTAGATATATCCATAGGAGATCATAGAAATTGGATGTTATTATTTTAGCCCTAAGCAATTCGATGAATTACTTCGCAAGGGGTACATCAGAATGGCGCTAGTTGATGAGAGTTACTTCGGAAACAAAAAAAGCAAAGTCAAATCCATTTGGACTATTTTCTAAATTCCAATAAAATGCAACCGGATCTAGTATGAGTTGGCGATCAGAACATATATGGATAGAACTTATAGTGGGGTCTCGGAAAATAAGTAATTTCGTCTGGGCCTTTATCCTTTTTTTAGGTTCATTAGGATTCGTATTGGTTGGAACTTCCAGTTATCTCGGTAAGAATTTGATATCTTTAGTTTCCTCTCAGCAAATCCAGTTTTTTCCACAGGGGATCGTGATGTCTTTCTACGGAATAGCGGGTCTCTTTATTAGTTCTTATTTGTGGTGCACAATTTCGTGGAATGTGGGTAGTGGCTATGATCGATTCGATAGAAAAGAAGGAATAGTGTGTATTTTTCGTTGGGGATTCCCTGGAAAAAATCGTCGTATCTTCCTACGATTCCGTATGAAAGATATTCAATCCATCAGAATTGAAGTTAAAGAGGGTATTTATGCTCGGCGTGTCCTTTATATGGAAATAAAAGGGCAGGGGGCCATTCCCTTGACGCGTAGTGATGATAATTTGACTCCGCGAGAAATTGAGCAAAAAGCTGCCGAATTGGCCTATTTCTTGCGCGTACCAATTGAAGTTTTTTGAAATTTACTTGAACTGAAGAATAAACTCTTTCTCCGCAGTAGGGAAACAATTCAAGAATTCTCTTTTTTGCTCTAGCATAGCTTAAAGTTTTTTCAAAACGTGCATTCGAGCTAAAGTAGACGTATGCGGAACAGCGAGAAAAAAACTTTTCTTGTTCGAAAATCATTAAAAAACAAGTAACAAATCGAAATAATGCCTTCATCTAGCATATCAAAACATTTCGGAATAAAGAATTGATCTTCTTATTTTCAATATGAATTAATTGATACGTTAGATACATATAGATCTTGTAAATTCTCTCTCTTTTTTTTTTGTCAATCGAGCTTTCTTTTTTTTTTTTTTTTCTTTCTTTTGTGTTTTTTAATCATGAAAGGGTTGGATTTCTTCTAACGAGAACATTTATGTATTAGTTTTCCACTCATTTGTGATCAAAACAATATTCTTCAAAAATCAATTTCCATTTTTCCTGGATTATTACTGTGGGTAACCGACGCATTTTTTTTTTTCGAAATGGGATTTTTTCTATTTTGATCGAAAGGGGATTCCTTTGGCTCGAAATCAAAATAATATTCATTACTTGACGTGGGTGGTTCTTTCTGGGATTCATTGAAAAAGCTTCGAATCTTATCAATTGAGGTATCTGGAAACAATATTTTTAAAATGATTTCTTCATTCGAAGTGGGCTCTTATTCTATTTCTGTATTCTTTCTAGATTCAAGTACTAACCGCCGAATTACAAAAAAAAGTGGGGAATAGATTCATAGGCTCGCGGCCTTGTAATAGAACTTATGGTTGATAGAAAAAGATTAGAGCGCAGAGATTCGTCGAAGGGGGTGGGTTCATTAACAAGTCAAATTCAAAGATGAAAAAATGGCAAAAAAAAAAGCATTTCTTCCGCTTCTATATCTTACATCTATAGTCTTTTTTCCCTGGTGGATCTCCCTCTTATTTAATAAAGGTCTTGAATCTTGGGTTACTAATTGGTGGAATACTAGGCAATCGGAAACTTTTTTGACTGATATGCAAGAAAAGAGTATTCTAGACAAATTCATAGAATTAGAAGAACTCTTACTCTTGGACGAAATGATAAACGAATACCCGGAAGCACATCTACAAACACTTCGTATAGGAATCCACAAAGAAATGGTCCACTTGATCAAGATGCGCAATGAGGATCATATCCATACAATTTTGCACTTATCGACAAATATAATCTGTTTCATTATTTTCCGGGGTTATTCTATTCTGGGTAATAAAGAACTTCTCATTCTTAACTCTTGGATGCAAGAATTCCTATATAACTTAAGTGACACAATAAAAGCTTTTTCTATTCTTTTATTAACTGATTTATGTATCGGATTCCACTCGCCCCATGGTTGGGAACTAATGATTGCTTATGTCTACAAAGATTTTGGATTTGCTCATAACGATCAAATTATATCGGGTCTTGTTTCTACTTTTCCAGTCATTCTAGATACAATTTTCAAATATTGGATTTTTCGTTATTTAAATCGTGTATCACCATCACTTGTAGTGATTTATCATTCAATGAATGACTGATAATATTTTACATAAGCAAAACGTTTCAAGACGGACTTACCCTTTCGACCCGTACGAGGATTTCTCCTACTCCAATATTCCAGTAAAATTTTTTCAGTAAATAGCAGAATTGCAGAATTGTGGATAGGGACTATACAAGCAACCCACCTAATCTTATTGTAGAAATTTTCGGGATCAATCATTGGACCATGCAAATGAAAAATACCTTTTCTTGGATAAAGAAAGAGATTACTCGATCTATTTCCCTATCACTGATGATATATATCATAACTCGGACATCCATTTCAAACGCATATCCCATTTTTGCACAACAGGGTTATGAAAATCCACGAGAAGCGACTGGACGTATTGTATGTGCGAATTGCCATTTAGCTAATAAGCCCGTGGATATTGAGGTTCCACAAGCGGTACTTCCGGATACTGTGTTTGAAGCAGTTGTTAGAATTCCTTATGATAGGCAAGTAAAACAAGTTCTTGCTAATGGTAAAAAAGGGGGTTTGAATGTGGGCGCTGTTCTTATTTTACCCGAGGGGTTTGAATTAGCCCCCCCCGATCGTATTTCACCCGAGATGAAAGAAAGGATAGGCAATCCGTCTTTTCAGAGCTATCGCCCCACTAAAAAAAATATTCTTGTTATAGGTCCCGTTCCCGGCCAGAAATATAGTGAAATAACCTTTCCTATTCTTTCTCCGGACCCCGCTACTAATAAAGATGCTCACTTCTTAAAATACCCCATATATGTCGGCGGAAATAGAGGAAGGGGACAGATTTATCCCGACGGGAGCAAGAGTAACAATACAGTTTATAATGCTACAGCCGCTGGGATAGTAAGTAAAATAATACGAAAAGAAAAAGGGGGGTATGAGATAACCATAACAGATGCCTCGGATGGGCGTCAAGTGGTTGATATAATCCCCTCAGGACCCGAACTTCTTGTTTCAGAGGGCGAATCTATCAAACTTGATCAGCCATTAACGAGTAATCCTAATGTGGGTGGGTTTGGGCAAGGGGATGCAGAAGTAGTACTTCAAGATCCATTACGTGTCCAAGGCCTTTTGTTCTTCTTGGCATCTGTTATTTTGGCACAAATCTTTTTGGTTCTTAAGAAGAAACAGTTTGAGAAGGTTCAATTGTCTGAAATGAATTTCTAGATTCGCGGATTTATCAGCATTAAGTTCGTAAAAAGAATAAAACTCTTGTTGGCAGTTAAGTTATGTATGATCAAAAAAATGATGAACAACTTTCTTCTTCTTTATATTCTTTTTCTACCCGGGGTCGGTAATTAGTTGTACCGCATTCCTAGTCATAGTAGATTATGAAGAATACCATTTGAATTTATCCCTTCTTTTTTTTTTTCAAGACAAATCAAATTGGAGCTGCACGACTATGTCATTATTGTCAGATTCAAATGCCATAGAATGTATCAATAGTTTTCTATTCTTTCTAAGAAAACCAAATCGAAAATTCCACGGGATACTAACCATAAGATAAGCACGGGAAGAATTTAAAGCAAAGCATTATTCGTCTTCTTAGTCTTTGACACAAGAAAGGAATGGGTAAAGTTCCTTTCTTGTGTCGGCATAATACTCGTTTTTGATCCTCAAAAATGACTATACTGGTCTTACCAATCACTGTTCTTTGGTTCCGCTTTTTACAGGTTTATCAGAACCTTTTTTCGATCTAAATATTTATTACGTATTTCATTTAATGAATATAAAAAAAAGTAGTGAACAAACAAAAAAGGAAGGAAAGGCAAATTTTTTCAGAAAATAGAACTTATTTGATGAGCTACTAAATGAAATCGCGCTAAATAGGGTAAGGGTCTCTCATAAAGGAATTCTATGATTGGCATTCAGGAAAAGGAAATTGAGCAATTCCTTCGTGCTTCTTACTTTAAAAGTTTCTATCGAGACTATTATCAAGTAAGAGATGTTTTAAATCAATTAATAAAGTTTTCAAAAACCATTCTTTTTTCATAAAAAAATGAAAGGAAGTTTTTAAAACATTGGGGAAGATGATCTATTTTATCATTTAGATGAAAAAAATTTTCATTATGAAAGCTTAAGAACACGAGGGGGTCCTGCATTCTTAAGCTTTCGTGTCTTCAACTTAGTTCATCGGATTCTTATATTTATTATTAGAGAGATGAGCCTAACCCGGAGTATGCACCATAAAAGAAAATACCTATTAAACCGATCACAAGAA